TTAAAAATAAGCTAAAATAAAAGCTTTTGGGGTCCATACCCCAATATAAAGAATTCCTTTTTTTAAAATTAAATAAAGTGCCTGATAAAAGGATTAATCTGATAGGTTAAATAATGTAACTTAAATTACCTTTATTATTTATATTTTATAGAATCAAACTATATCTAATAATATCAAAAATTATTGTGCATCTTACACTAAAATATAAAATACTTAAAATTATTATTAATTTTTATTTTATTTAATAAATTTTTAATTTATCATATTAATAATATTTTTAATTAAATTTAATATAAATTCTAATAATATACTTTTCATATTTATTCTTATTTTTAGAACTTTAATTTCCATTTCCTCTAATTCTTGAATAGGTTGTTGAATTGGATTAGAAATTAATTTATTAAGATTTATCCCCCTCATTTCTAATTCTAATAATTTACTATCCTCAGAAGCATCATTAAAATATTTTTTAATTCAAACTATTGCTTCTATTAATTTTTTATTTTCAATTTTATTGAAATTAATTTTATTAAAAAATTTTGAAATTAATAATTTATTCTCCATTTTAATAAATTCTTCAATAATAATAAAAATAGGTTCAGTTCCATTTCATTTTTGATTCCCTAATATTATTGAAGGATTATCATGATTAAATTGTTTTATTTTAATATCTTGACAAAAAATTACCCCCATAATTTTATTGTCATATTATTTAAATAAAAATTTCTTAATATTAATTATAATAATTAATACTATTGTTGGAGCTATTGGAGGTATTAATCAAACCTCATTACGAAAATTAATATCTTTTTCTTCTATTAATAATTTAGGTTGAATAATACTTTCCATTATAATTAGTGAATATTTATGAATAATATATTTTTTTATTTACTCATTCTTAATTAGTATTATATGTTTTTCTTTTTATATTTTAAATATTTATTTTATCAACCAATTATTTATTTTTAATATAAATTTTTTCATTAAATTTTTAATATTAATTAATTTTCTTTCTATAGGAGGATTACCTCCTTTTTTAGGATTTTTCCCTAAATGAATTGTAATTAATTTTATAATCATAAATAAATTTTATATTATTTCTTTTGTATTTATTTTAATAAGATTAATCACATTATTTTTTTATATTCGTATTATTTATTCTTGTATTTTATTTAATTTTTTAAAAATAAAATGATTTAAAATTTTTATTAAAAATAAATTTTTTTCTTTTATTATTTTTATTAGATGTATTTCAATTATAGGATTATTACTTAGAACTTTTTTTTATATATAAGGTTTTAAGTTAAAATTAAACTAATAGTCTTCAAAATTATTTATAAAGAAATTTCTTTAAGCCTTAGTAATTTCTATTTTACACCTTAAAATTTGCAATTTTAAATCATTATATGAATATAAAACTAATTAATAAAAGAGAAATTCTCGTGAATAAATTTACAATTTATTGCTTATAACCTCAGCCATTTTATTTTTTCCATTTTATTTTTTTTTTCGCGAAAATGACTATATTCAACTAATCATAAAGATATTGGAACTTTATATTTTATTTTTGGAATTTGAGCAGGAATAGTGGGAACATCTTTAAGAATAATAATTCGAACAGAACTTGGTAATCCAGGATCCCTAATTGGAGATGATCAAATTTATAATACTATTGTAACAGCTCATGCTTTTATTATAATTTTTTTTATAGTTATACCTATTATAATTGGAGGATTTGGAAATTGACTTATTCCCCTAATATTAGGAGCTCCAGATATAGCTTTTCCTCGAATAAATAATATAAGTTTCTGACTTTTACCCCCTTCTTTAACTCTTCTTATCTCTAGAAGAATTGTAGAAAACGGTTCAGGAACTGGTTGAACAGTATATCCCCCTCTTTCAGCTAATATTGCTCACCAAGGATCTTCTGTAGATTTAGCAATTTTTTCATTACATTTAGCTGGAATTTCCTCAATTTTAGGTGCAATTAATTTTATTACTACAATTATTAATATACGAATTAGAAACTTATCTTTTGATCAAATACCTTTATTTGTTTGAGCAGTAGGAATTACAGCTCTTTTACTTCTTCTTTCTTTACCAGTTTTAGCTGGAGCTATTACTATACTTTTAACTGATCGAAATTTAAATACTTCATTTTTTGATCCTGCTGGAGGAGGAGATCCTATTCTTTATCAACATTTATTTTGATTTTTTGGTCATCCAGAAGTTTATATTCTTATTTTACCGGGATTTGGGATAATTTCTCATATTATTTCTCAAGAAAGTGGTAAAAAAGAAACTTTTGGATGTTTGGGTATAATTTATGCTATAATAGCCATTGGTTTATTAGGTTTTATTGTTTGAGCTCATCATATATTCACAGTAGGTATAGATATTGATACTCGAGCTTATTTTACTTCAGCAACTATAATTATTGCTGTGCCAACAGGTATTAAAATTTTTAGTTGATTAGCCACCCTTCATGGAACACAAATTAATTATAGACCATCAATATTATGAAGATTAGGATTTGTATTTTTATTTACAGTAGGGGGATTAACAGGAGTAATTTTAGCTAATTCTTCAATTGATATTACTTTACATGACACTTATTATGTAGTAGCACATTTTCATTATGTTCTTTCTATGGGAGCTGTATTTGCTATTTTTGGAGGTTTTATTTATTGATATCCTTTATTTACTGGACTTAATCTTAATCCTTATCTTTTAAAAATTCAATTTATTTCTATATTTTTAGGAGTTAATTTAACATTTTTTCCCCAACATTTTTTAGGTTTAGCGGGAATACCTCGACGATATTCTGATTATCCTGATAGTTACATTTCTTGAAATATTATCTCATCTTTTGGATCCTATATTTCACTATTTTCTATAATATTAATAATAATAATTATTTGAGAATCTATAGTAACTCAACGAATCATTTTATTTCCTTTAAATATATCATCATCTATTGAATGATTACAAAATATACCTCCTGCTGAACATTCTTATAATGAGTTACCTATTTTAAGAAATTTCTAATATGGCAGACTATATGTAATGGATTTAAACCCCATTTATAAAGGATCATCCTTTTTTTAGAAATGGCAACATGATCTAATTTAAATCTACAAAATAGTGCTTCCCCTTTAATAGAACAAATTATCTTTTTTCATGATCATACATTAGTAATTTTATTAATAATTACTATTTTAGTTAGTTATTTAATAATTATATTATTTTTTAATTCATATATTAATCGATTTTTATTAGAAGAGCAAATAATTGAAATAATTTGAACCATTCTCCCTGCAATTACCTTAATTTTTATTGCTCTCCCATCTCTTCGTTTATTATATTTATTAGATGAACTAAATAATCCTTTAATAACATTAAAATCAATTGGTCATCAATGATATTGAAGTTATGAATATTCAGATTTTTATAATGTTGAATTTGATTCTTATATAATTCAACCTGATATTAAAAATAATTTCCGATTATTAGATGTTGATAATCGAATTATTATCCCAATAAATAATCAAATTCGTATTTTAATTACTGCAACAGATGTTATTCATTCCTGAACAATTCCTTCACTAGGAATTAAAGTTGATGCAAATCCAGGACGACTAAATCAAACTAATTTTTTTATTAATCGTCCTGGATTATATTATGGACAATGTTCAGAAATTTGCGGAGCAAATCATAGATTTATACCTATTGTAATTGAAAGTATTTCAATTAAAAATTTTATTAATTGAATTAATAATTATTCATCATTAGATGACTGAAAGTAAGTACTGGTCTCTTAAACCATTATATAGTAAATTAACAATTACTTCTAATGAAATAAATCATAAAATAAAGAATTAGTTAATTTATAACATAAATATGTCAAATTTAAATTATTATTTTATATAATATTCTTTTATTCCTCAAATAATACCTATTAATTGAATACTTTCTTTTATTATTTTTATTATTATTTTTATTTTATTTAATATAATAAATTATTATATTTTTTTCAATAAAACCCCTAAAATTAATAATTTTCCTAAAAAATTAAATAATTACATAAATTGAAAATGATAGCTAATTTATTTTCTATTTTTGATCCTTCAACTAATTTATTTAATATCCCTTTAAATTGATTAAGAACTTTTTTAGGTTTAATATTTATTCCATATTCTTTTTGATTAATCCCAAATCGACAATTTATTTTATGAAATATAATTATTAACAAACTTCATTTAGAATTTAAAAATCTATTGGGTCCTAATAGATTTAATGGATCAACATTTATTTTTATTTCATTATTTTCTTTTGTATTATTTAATAATTTTTTAGGCTTATTTCCGTATATTTTTACTAGAACTAGTCATTTAACAATCTCTTTATCTATTACTTTATCTTTATGATTAAGATTTATATTTTATGGATGAATTAATAATTCTCAACATATATTTATTCACATAATTCCCCAAGGAACTCCCAGTATTTTAATACCTTTTATAGTTTTAATCGAAACAATTAGTAATCTTATTCGTCCAGGTACTTTAGCTGTTCGATTAACTGCAAATATAATTGCAGGTCATTTATTATTAACTCTTTTAAGAAATACAGGTATTAATATACCAAATTACTTAATTTTATTTTTAATTATTGTACAAATTTTACTATTAACTCTTGAAACTGCTGTTGCTATTATTCAATCATATGTAATTTCTATTTTAAGTACTTTATATTCTAGAGAAGTTAATTAATGTCAATAATAAATCATCCCTATCATTTAGTTGATTATAGTCCTTGACCTTTAACAGGAGCAATTGGAACTATAACTTTTGTCACTGGTTTAGTAAATTGATTTCATAATTTTAATATAAATCTTTTAATCTTAGGATATTTTATTATTATTCTTACAATATATCAATGATGACGAGATATTTGTCGTGAAGGTACTTTTCAAGGTAAGCATACAATTTCTGTTTTAAATGGGTTACGATGAGGTATAATTTTATTTATTATTTCTGAAGTATTTTTTTTTATTTCTTTCTTTTGAGCATTTTTTCATAGAAGACTTTCCCCAAATATTGAAATTGGAGCTATTTGACCTCCTGCTAATATTATTCCTTTTAATCCTTTTCAAATTCCTTTATTAAATACTATTATTTTAATTACTTCAGGAGTTACTGTAACTTGAGCACATCACGCATTAATAGAAAACAATTTTTCACAAACTAAACAAAGATTAATAATTACTATTATACTAGGAATTTATTTTACTATTTTACAAGCTTATGAATATTATGAAGCTCCTTTTACTATTGCAGATAGAATTTATGGATCAACATTTTTTATAGCAACAGGATTTCATGGTATTCATGTAATTATTGGAACATTATTTTTATTAACATGCCTAATTCGTCATTTATTTAGTCATTTTTCTAATAAACATCATTTTGGGTTTGAAGCAGCAGCATGATATTGACATTTTGTTGATGTAGTTTGACTATTTTTATATATCTCTATTTATTGATGAGGTAATTAATTAATTTATATAATATAATTAGTATATTTGACTTCCAATCAAAAAGTTTAAAAATTTTAATATAAATAATTATCATAATTATTATATTATCATTTATTATTATTATTATTTCTAATATCATTATAATTTTATCAATAATCTTATCTAAAAAATCATTTAAAGATCGTGAAAAATGTTCTCCATTTGAATGTGGATTTGACCCTAAATCATTTGCTCGTAATCCATTTTCTTTACATTTTTTTTTAATTACTGTTATTTTTTTAATTTTTGATGTAGAAATTGCTTTAATTTTTCCTATAATTTACACTTTTAAAATAGTTAATTTAATTATTTGAACTAAAACTAGTTTTTTTTTTATTATTATTTTATTATTTGGTTTATACCATGAGTGAAATCAAAATATATTAAATTGAACAAATTAAATAAATTAGGATTATAGTTTAAATAAAACCTTTGATTTGCATTCAAAAAATATTAATATAATTAATTTATCTTAAATAAGAAGCATTAATTTATGCATTTAATTTCGACTTAAAAGAAAGAGTTAATTACTCCTTATTTATTAATTGAAACCAAATAAGAGGTTTATCACTGTTAATGATATTATTGAATTTAAATTCCAATTAAAAAGAAATATAATTAATTAAGCTGCTAACTTAATTTATAGTGTTTAAAATCATTAATATTTCTATTTATATAGTTTAATTAAAACTCTACATTTTCATTGTAGAAATAAAATAAATATTTTTATAAATATTTAAAGATTTAAATAATCACCTTAATATCTTCAATATTATACTCTTTTTAAGCTATTTAAATATTAATATATAATAATTAATACAATAAATATAAATATTATTCATAAAATAAATCTAAATATATAAATCTTTATATTATTTATTTGCAATAAAATATTTATTATAGAATAATTTTTTACAATTTTTACCATACCTTGACCTCTATATAATTCTCTTCATCCTATATCAATATTTTTTATTAAATATCGTCTTAAATTTAAAAAATAATAATTTAAACCATAAGTAGATAAGTTAGGTATAAATCACATTAAACTTAAAAATAATCTTAATTTATATAAAAATAAAAATTTATTAACAGAATAAATACTTATATTTCTAATTATATATCCTATAATTAATCCAATAAATCTTACATATAAAACTATTAATTTTAAATTTATAGGAAGATAAATTATATAAGGATAAGAAAAAATTATTCATCTTAATATACTACCGACAGTAACTCTTATAAACAATAATATTAACATTCTTTTTAATATAACATAATCCTCATCATATAAATTATAAATAGAAATTATATTATAATCATTTAATATTAAATACATTAATAAACGTATAGTGTAAAAAATAGTTAAACCTGTAGAAAAATAATATAAATAAAAAATTAATATATTTAAATTTCTTATTATAACTATATCTAAAATTAAATCTTTTGAATAAAACCCAGCTAAAAAGGGAATTCCACATAATGCTAAATTAGAAATATTTATACATAAAGAAGTTATTGGAATATATAAACTTATTCCTCCTATTATTCGAATATCTTGATTATCATTTATTAAATGAATAATTACTCCAGCACATATAAATAATAAAGCCTTAAATATAGCATGTCTTAATAAATGAAAAAAAGCTAAATCAGGCAATCCTATTCTTAAAATTCTTATTATTAATCCTAATTGTCTTAATGTTGATAAAGCAATAATTTTTTTTAAATCAAATTCATAATTAGCAGAAATTCCAGCCATAAATATAGTTAAACCTGATAATAACAATAATATTTTTAAAAATATTATATCCAATAATAAACTATTAAATCGAATTAATAAATATACTCCAGCAGTAACTAAAGTAGATGAATGAACTAAAGCTGAAACTGGTGTAGGAGCAGCTATAGCTGCAGGTAATCAAGATCTAAAAGGAATTTGAGCTCTTTTTGTTATAGCCGCAATAATAATTATTCTTCCAATAATTTTTATTCTATAATCATTTCTTATAAAATTTAAATAAAAAATATAATTTCAACTTCCATAATTTAATATTCATGAAATAATTATTAAAATAAATACATCACCAACTCGATTTATTAATGCTGTTAATATACCAGCATTATAAGATTTAAAATTTTGATAATAAATTACTAAACAATAAGAAACTAACCCTAAACCATCTCAACCTAATAAAATTCTAATAATATTTGGACTAATAATTAATAAAATTATAGATATAATAAATAATAAAACTAAAATAATAAATCGATTTAAATTTAATTCTAAAGATATATATCTTTTTCTATAATAAATAACAGAAGAAGAAATTAATCTTACAAATATTATAAATAATAAAGATATTCAATCTAACAATAAAGATATAGTAATATTAGTAGAATTTAAAGAAACTAACTCTCATTCTATAAAAATTACAATATTATTAAATATAAAATATATTATTATAAAAAAATTTAATAATATAAATATAAATAAAAAAAAAAATCTAATAAAACAAATAGAAAAATTTTTATTAATAATTTAAGATGATATTTAATCATATTTTTAATTCCACAAATTAATATTTTTTTTAAATTACTTAAATTAAAATCAAATCATAAAATAATTAATTTTTAATACTATAATATTTAAAGGTAATCAATGTAATATTAACAATAAATATTCACGAGATACATTAGTATAAAAACTATATAATCCTAAATTATATTTACCATGTTGAGAATAAGAATATAAATATAAACTATACCCAGCTCTAAAAATTATTAATATAATTATTGATATTCAAGATCATCTAATTAATCTATTAATTAATCTAATTTCCCCAACTAAATTTATTGAAGGAGGAGCAGCTATAGCTGCAGATAAAAGTAAAAATCACCATAATCTTAAAGAAGGTATAAAATTTATTATACCCTTATTTATATATAATCTTCGTCTATTTAATCGCTCATAATTAATATTAGCTAAACAAAATATCCCAGAAGAACATAACCCATGACCAATTATCAATGTATAAGACCCTATATACCCTCAATAATTTATTGTTATAATTCCTCCAATTACTAATCCTATATGAGCAACAGATGAGTAAGCAATTAATGATTTTATATCAACTTGACATAAACACTTTAATCTAATATAAAATCTGCCCACTAAACTAATAATAATTCAAATAAAATTTATTTTACATGCAATATTTTGTATAAATATTAAAACTCGTAAAAGTCCATAACCACCTAATTTCAATATAATTCCAGCTAAAATTATAGATCCTGAAACTGGAGCTTCAACATGAGCTTTTGGCAATCATATGTGAACAAAATATATTGGTATTTTAACTAAAAAAGCCAAAATTATTGATAAATATAATAAAAAAAAATTATAATCATAAAATTTTATAAAATAAAATATTATACAATTTATTTCATTAAAAATATAAAAAATTCCTATTAATAAAGGTAAAGAAACAAATAAAGTATAAAATAAAAGATATATTCCAGCTTGAATTCGTTCTGGTTGATACCCTCATCCAATAATTAATAATAAAGTAGGAATTAAACTTCCCTCAAAAAATATATAAAATATAAATAAATTTATTGTAGAAAAAGTTATATATAACATAATTATTAAAAAAATTATATTAAAAAGAAAAAAATTAATATAATAAATATATTTATATAATTTTTCTCTTGCTATAATTATTAATGAACAAATTCAAATACTCAATAAAATTAATCCATAAGAAATTATATCACAACCTATTATATAAGATAAATTACAATAAAATAAAATTCTAATTGTTAAATTTATAAATAAAAATATTATTATAAATAATAATATTTGAACCAATCAAAATATATTTTTTTTAAAACATAAAGGAATTATAAATAATAATATTAATAAAAATTTTATCATTAATCTATAATAAATTAAATCTTTGAAAATAATCATTACCATGAGTTCGAATTATAGAAACTAAAATTGAAATACCTAAAGCCCCTTCACAAACTGAAAATACTAAAAATACTATTAATATATATATATCAAATTCAATTATAATTAAATATAATATTAATAATAAATATATTCTTAAAACAATAAATTCTAATCTTAATAATATAATTAATAAATGTTTATGTTTAGAAACAAAAATTATATTACCAACTAAAAACATTAAAAAAATAATTAATCATATATTTATCATTAGTTTTTATAGTTTAATTAAAACATTGGTCTTGTAAATCAAAATTAAATTTTTTATTTTAAAAACTTCAAAGAAAAAGAAACTCTTTATCAATAATCTCCAAAATTATTATTTTATATAAACTATTCTTTGAAATTATTAAAATAATATTATCATTACTAATAATATTTTTATCTTTTATTATATTATATTTAAAACATCCATTATCTATAGGATTTATAATTTTATTACAAACTTTTTTAATTTGTTTAATTTCAGGAATAATTTATAATACTTATTGATTTTCATATATTTTATTTTTAACTTTTTTAGGGGGATTATTAGTCTTATTTATTTATGTAGCAAGAATTGCCTCTAATGAATTATTTCATATTCCTTTTAAAATAAAATTATTTTATATTATTTCTTTTGTATTTATTTTAATAAGAAGAACTTTAATAATAAACAACTTAAATTGAATAAATTTTTATAATATACAAGAAATAAATAACCTAATTAATTCCATATTATTTTTTAATAATGAAAATTGTATTAATTTAACTAAACTTTATAATAATCAAACATTTTTTTTAATATTATTAATAATTACTTATTTATTAATTACTTTAATTGCAGTAGTTAAAATTACAAATATTTTTTTTGGTCCTCTTCGATCTCACTAATGATAAATAAATTTAAACCTTTACGAAAAACTCACCCAATTTTTAAAATTATTAATAATTCTTTAATTGACCTTCCCACCCCCTCTAATATTTCAATATGATGAAATTTTGGATCTTTATTAGCTTTATGTCTTATTATTCAAATTATTTCAGGATTATTTTTAACTATATATTATACAGCTAATATTGAATTAGCATTTTATAGTGTAAATTATATTTGCCGAAATGTTAACTACGGATGATTAATCCGAACCCTTCATGCTAATGGAGCTTCTTTTTTTTTTATTTGTATTTATCTTCATATTGGCCGAGGAATTTATTATGAATCATTTAATTTTAAATATACATGAATAATAGGAATTATTATTTTATTTACTTTAATAGCAACAGCATTTATAGGTTATGTTTTACCTTGAGGACAAATATCATTTTGAGGAGCAACTGTAATTACTAATTTACTATCAGCTATCCCTTATTTAGGAACTATATTAGTTCAATGAATTTGAGGGGGATTTGCAATTGATAATGCTACATTAACTCGATTTTATTCTTTTCATTTCTTACTTCCCTTTATTATTTTAATATTAACTATAATTCATTTATTATTTCTCCATCAAACAGGATCTAATAATCCTTTAGGAATTAATAGAAATTTAGATAAAATCCCATTTCATCCATTTTTTACTTTTAAAGATTTAATTGGAAGTATTATTTTTATTTTATTATTATTATTATTAATTTTAATTAATCCATACTTAATAGGAGATCCTGACAATTTTATTCCTGCAAATCCTCTTGTAACACCAGTTCACATTCAACCTGAATGATATTTTTTATTCGCTTATGCTATTTTACGATCAATTCCCAATAAACTAGGAGGAGTTATTGCCTTAATTATATCAATTTTAATTTTAATTATTCTACCATTTACTTTTAATAAAAAAATTCAAGGTATCCAATTTTACCCAATTAATCAAATTATATTTTGATCAATAACAACAACAGTAATTTTATTAACATGAATTGGAGCACGACCTGTAGAAACACCTTATATTTTAACAGGACAATTATTAACAATTTTTTATTTTTCATATTTTATTTTTAATCCTTTAATTAATAAATTATGAGATAAATTAATTTTTAATTTTTAATTAATGAGCTTGTAAAAGCATTTGTTTTGAAAACTTAAGAAAGAATTAACATTCTATTAATTTATACTAAAAATGTATTATTAAATTAAATAAATTTTAATCCCAATAAAAAATAGTAAAAAATTTAAAGAAAGTGGTAAATAAATTTTTCATGATAAATACATAAGCTTATCATAACGATATCGAGGTAAAGTTCCTCGAACTCAAATAAATAAAAAAGAAATAAAAATTATTTTTAAATAAAACATTAAACTTAATTCATAACCACCTAAATATATAATTCTAAATAATAATCTTATAAATAAAATTCTAGAATATTCTGATAAAAAAATTAAAGTAAAACCCCCTCTTCTATATTCAACATTAAATCCTGAAACTAATTCTCTTTCCCCTTCTGCAAAATCAAAAGGAGTTCGATTAGTTTCAGCTAATCTCGAAGATATTCAACATATTCTTAAAGGCAATATTAAAAAAAAAAATCAAATTAATTCTTGATAAAACTTAAATACTAATAAATTAAAATCTATAATTATAATAACACAAGATATTAAAATTAATCTCAAACTAACTTCATAAGAAATAGTTTGAGCAACTGAACGTAAACCCCCTAATAATGAATAATTAGAATTGGAAGCTCAACCTGCTACCATAACAGCATAAACTCTTAAACTAGTACAACAAAAAAAAAATAATACCCCTAAATTAAAATTAATCAATTGAAAAAAATAAGGAATTATTATTCATAATATTAATGATAAAATTAATCTTATAATAGGAGAAAAATAATAAGATAAATAATTTGAATTATTTAAATATATTTGCTCTTTTCTTAATAACTTTAAAGCATCCGCAAAAGGCTGTAATAATCCTATAAAACCAACTTTATTTGGACCTTTACGAATTTGAATATACCCTAAAATTTTACGCTCCAATAAAGTCAAAAAAGCAACTCCAACTATAACCCCAATAATTAAAATTACAATTCCAATTAAAATATTAAAATAATCTATTACTATCATCATTACTATATATATAATTAATTATATATTTATGACTTCTAAAATCACCACATTTATCTGTCAAAATAGTTAATTATATAAAATTAATTAATAAAATTCATTCCAATAAAATTTATTTTAAATATTTAATCCTTTCGTACTAAAATATTTTAATTATTTAAAGATAGAAACCAACCTGGCTTACACCGGTTTGAACTCAGATCATGTAAGATTTTAATGATCGAACAGATCAAAAATTTTAAACTTCTGCATTTAAATTTTATCTTAATCCAACATCGAGGTCGCAAACTTTTTTTTTTATTTGCCCTAAAAAAAAAAATTACGCTGTTATCCCTAAGGTAATTTTTTCTTTTAATCATAAATTATGGATCAAAATATCATAAATAAATGTAAAAAAAAAAAAAAGTTAATTAAATTTCTTTATCACCCCAATAAAATATTTAAATAAATTTTTATTAATAATTTAATAAAAAATAAAAAATAAATATTTAAATATAAAACTCTATAGGGTCTTCTCGTCTTTTAAAATTATTTAAGCTTTTTTACTAAAAAATTAAATTTTAATTATAAAAAAGAGACAGTTTATATTTCATCAAATCATTCATACAAGTCTCCAATTAAAAGACTAATGATTATGCTACCTTTGTACAGTCAATATACTGCAGCCCTTTAATAATTTAATCAGTGGGCAGATTAGACTTTAAATTATAACCAAAAAGACATGTTTTTGATAAACAAGTGAATATAAATTTTTGCCGAATTCCTTTTTTTTAAATATCAACCCTTATTAATATTTTATATTATATAATTATACTAATTTTATCATTATATTTATTTTTAAAAAATTATAAAATATTTTTTTATAAAAATTTAAATTATTATTTTAAATTTTATGATTTTATAAAATTTTTTATAAAAAATTATAATTTATAAACAATATAAATTTTAAAAATTTTAATATTTTAATAAACTTAATTATAAAAATTTAAATTAAAGCTTATCCCTTAATTTATTAAATTATTTTTTTTTAAAAGTTAATATTAACTTTTAAAAAAAAATAATTCTAAATTCAATTTATTTCTAAAAAAACTAGATATATTAAAAGACGATTAACGTTTCATTTCTAATTAATTATTTAAAATATTTATGCCACAATAACTTTTCTAATTAATTATCTCCTTTAAATTCGAGATTTTATTATTTAATAAATTTTATTAATAAACTCTGATACACAAGATACAATAAATTAAATTTACTTTTAAATAATTTCTATTTTTATTTTATTTCATATTTATTTTACAATACTATTCACTATAAAACTTTAAATTTTTTTCTATAATTTATACTTTAACCCCCATTAAAATACATATATATATTAAATTTAAAATTATTTTTATTATTATTTTTATTATTAATTTATCCCCCTCAAATTAATTAAATAAATAATTTCTTTCCAATGTAAATGAAATACTTAAAACAAGCTCTAATTTGTTCTTTCTAGAAACACTTTCCAGTACCTCTACTTTGTTACGACTTATTCCAATTTTTAAATGAAAGCGACGGGCAATATGTACATATTCTAATTTTTAATCATTATAATAAAATAAATAAAATTACATTTAAATCCACCTTCATTTATTTATTACAAAATAAAATTCATTTAAATAAATTTATTGTAATCCATTATATTCTTAATTATAATCTATATCTTGATCTGAATTAAATTTTTATTTTAATTTTTAAATATTATTTTCATTTGAAAATATTTTTTTAACAACGATATATAAAATTCTAAATTAAGTAAATTTACTCGTGGATTATCAATTATTAAACAGATTCCTCTAAATGAACTAAAATACCGCCAAATTACTTAAGTTTCAATGATTAAAATTTAATATTTTAGCATTTTTAATTAAATTTTTAATAATAGGGTATCTAATCCTAGTTTATAATTAAAATTTATTAATTCAATAATAAAAAATAAATTTTAATTAAATTAAAATTTCACTTAAAAATTTAATATTTAATTTAATTTATTATTAATTTTTATTTAACTAAAAAAATTTATCTTAATTTTTGTATAACCGCAACTGCTGGCACAAAATTTGTTATTAATTTTAATATTACTAAATCTTAATTTCTTAAATTTTTAATATTATTTACTACTAAAATAAAAATTATTATTAAAATAATTAAAAATTCATACTAAAATTTGCATGTAAAATAAATTATAAATAAATTCATAAAATCATAAAATTTTATCTATATATACAATTTTACGCATAGAATTTTTTTTTTTTTTTTTTTTATATATATAATTTATATGTTATTAAATTTTAATTTTAATATTAATATATTAATTATTATTTTTATTAATAATATTCATTTTAAATTTATAATAATAATAATAATAATAAAATTTTATTATATATATAATAAGTAAATTTTTAATAATTTTAACTAGTATATAAAAAAATTTTTCTAATATTAAGTTTAAATATTAAGAAAAAATATAAACAATTATAATTCTTATTAAATATAACAAATTAATATTAATATATTAATTAAAATTTATAATTATAAATTATATTTAAATTATATATTAATATTAAATATTTAATATATATATATATATATATACATATATGTGCGTATGTATATATATATAAACATAGATATTTATTTAAATATTAAAATTTAAACCAATTTAAATAAATTTCACTATAAATAATAAAAAAAAAAA